TACAGGAGGATTCCCCTGGATGGGTAGAAATAGAAAAAAGTGAGTAAGATTTTGAATGGTTTGTTTCTGATTTTGAATGGTTTGTTTCTGTAGGAAGTAACAAACATTATGATTGGGTTAATATCAGTGTATTATTCTTTAGTCATTCATTGAATGATAAATCACTACAAGTGACGGAGATACGCTATTTAAATAATGGAAGATCCAATATTTCAAAATTGTATCTAGAATGACTGGAAAAGTGGAAACAAGAACAGATATAATTTGATCGTTATGATCAAATCCAAAATCTTTGTAGACAGAGCCAATCATTAGTTCCCACCCATGGGGCGAGTGGAATCCGATACATAAATCGGTTAATAAAATAATAGAAAAGGCTTTGATTGTGTCGCTTAAGTTATAGAGGAATTCCTGAACCCAAGAATTCAGAATGACAAGTTCTTCATTACCCAGAATAGAATAGCCGCTTAGAATAGCGAAACATATTATATTTGTTGCGAAGTTCAAAATGCTATGGATATGATCCTCATTGTGCATTTTGACCAATTGTATCGTTTCTTTGTGGATTCCTATACGAAGCTTTTGTATATGTGTCTCCGGGTACTCCTTTATCATTTCGTCCAAAAGGAATAATTCCTCTAATTCTATGAATTTGTCTAGAACATTCTTTTCTTGAATATTATTCAAGAAAGTTTCGGATTGTCTAGTATTCCACCAATTTGTAACCCAAGATTCCAGACTTTTTTGAACTAAGAGATAGATCCACCAGGGTAAAAAGACTATAGATGCAAGATATCGGAGGTTAGTGAATGCTTTCTTTTGTGGCATTTTAAATCTGTGAATTGCTAATGAAACCATCTCATTCGTCGAATCTATCCAATCTGATATTTCATAGAAATATCAGTTCTATACCAAGGTATCGAACCTATACCTAATTTAGGAATTGACCCCCTTTTTACGTTTGTCCTTGAATCTAGAAATAGGATAAGGTTCCGCGCCGAAGCGGAATGAAGAAATAAAAAAAGATTGTTTCCAGATATCTCAATTGGTCAAATTGAAGCAATTGCATCCTTTCGATGAATGCCCGAAAGAACCACCTCAAGTCATGAATACTATTCGGACTTCGAGACGAAAGAAAACCCTTAGCTTGGATCCATTATTTCGAAAAGTTTCGCTGGCTAAGCATAGCCAGGAATAGTTGAGGGAAATTTATGAAAAAAATGGATGTGATGATGAAATCAAAAACGAGTGGCAAAACCAGAGAAAAATGGGATGATTCGAGTTATAAGAGATCCAATCATTTGAGAATCAAGGAGCAAAACAAAAGAAGGGAAAAGAAACACCAAGTGACAAAAGAAAAGAGAGGGCATTGAAAATATATGATCCATCAGTTCAGTATGGAATATATCAATCCAAAATATCGGAACCAAAAAGATGAATTATGTATTCTGAAATGTTCTGATACATGTGATGAATCTAGACTTATTAGTATTAGATTCGATTTGTTGCTTGTTAATTAGTAGGAACGAATTGCGTTTCTTTCCATACAGATCCAAAATCGTTTTGTTTTGGTGGCCAAAAACAACTTCGTTTTCTGGTTGTTCCATATAATATACATCTCCTTTTGCTCGAATGAGCGTTTTGAACAAGCTTCAGTGAAAATAAATAAAATAGAAAAAAAGAGGATTTCTGAGTGCCTTTCCCAATGCGGAGTTCAGTTCATTTCAAAATACTTCAATAGGTATGCGCAAGAAATAGGCCAATTCGGCAGCTTTTTGTTCCATTTCTCTTGGAGTCAAATTCTCACCACTATGAGTCAAAGGAACGGCGCCCTGTCCTCTAATTTCCATATAAAGGACACGACGAGGAAAAAGACCCTCTTTAACCTCGATTCTAATCGACTGGACATCTCTCATAAGGAATCGAAGGAGGATACGACGATTTTTTCCAGGAAATCCCCAACGAAAAATACACACTATTCCTTCTTTTCTATCGAATCGATCATAACCACTACCTACATTCCACGAAATTGTGCACCACAAATAGGTGCTAATGAAAAGACCCGCGATCCCATAGAAAGACATCACGAGCCCTTGGGGAAAAAAAAAGATTTGGTGAGATGGAAATAAGGATATCAGATTCCGACCAAGATAACTAGAAGTTCCAACCAATAAGAATCCTAATGAACCTAAAAGAAGGATACAGGCCCAGCAGAAATTACTTGTTTTTCGAGACCCCGCTATAAGTTCTATCCATATACGTTCTGATCGCCAGTTCATACTAGATCCAGTTTCTTGTTATTGGAATTGAGAGAATAACCCAAATGAATTTTGACTTTCCTTTTTTTGTTCCCAAAGTAACTCTCATCAACTAGCACGATTCTTATGTGAACCTTTAGGGGTCATTCATCCAATTGATTAGATAAGATCTAAAAAAAGCATCCGCTTCATAGGATCCCACTATGGATATCTACATACATATAGCTACCTTGCGTTTCGGTTTCAGACATCTGCGGATCGATTTTCAATTTTAACTAGCTATAATGAAATGAATGCATTTATCCATATATCATATCACGGTTACACATACATAAGAAAGAGAAGAGCTCTTATGTATGTGTTCGGAGGAAGCCGTATCTTGTACCATATTCCACTAATCTATATTATGATCAAGTGCAGGTCTTGAAAGAAATCGATGGGATTTGCTTCCATCGGATCTAGACAATCTTGTTCTTTTGAACATGAAGAGATAAAGAAGCCATTGCAATTGCCGGAAATACAAGGCCCACTAAAGGCACAAAAATAGAGGGTAAGTTGAAAGTTGTCATAGAATGAATACCTCGATTTCTTATTTTTACCTGTTATAAAGATATCTTATGATAAGTATAGCTATTATAAGTATATAATAAGTGCAAGGAATGTAGAATGAAAAAAGTGTACCGATTCACCTTTCTACCTGAAATATATATGGTTTATTTCTCTTGTTTATCTTCTATTCCAATCGAATTCAAGTAAAGAGCGGAAAGAAGAATTCACTCCCTTATCCCGTCGAAAGAGACTTCCTGATTACTAATCATAACTCTAGGAAAAACTGAAATAACTCACTCAGAACATCTTTTAAATCCTTACGTTCTACGATGAGGTCCAATAAGCCCTTTTCAAATAAATACTCAGCCACTTGAACACCCTCGGGTACTTCTATCTTCAATGTTTCTTCAATTACCCTTTTACCCGCAAATGCAATGTAAGCATGGGGTTCGGCAATAATGAAATCTCCCAACATACCAAAACTAGCGGTCACTCCACCGGTTGTAGGAGATGTCAGGATTGATACATAGAATGCATTTTCTTTTAATTGAGAATGATATTGATACAGAGCGGAAGATATTTTAGCCATTTGAATCAAACTCAAACTTCCTTCTTGCATGCGCGCTCCTCCGGAAGCACACACTATAATAATAGGCAGACATTCATTCGTAGCATACTCGATCAAACGGGTGATTTTCTCGCCTACTACGGATCCCATACTGCCCCCTATAAACCGAAAATCCATAACCCCAACTCCTACGCGAATACCATATATTTCCCCTATGCCCGTTTCAACAGCCTCAGCTAACCCTGTTTCCATTTGAGAAGAATCGAGATAGTCTTCATAAGTAGGCTCCTCTGCGAACAGCTTGAACAGCACCTCTAACTGCTCGTTTACCGGCTCCTCCAATAATTCCTTCTGGAACTTCTCCTCTAACTGCTCCAGGAAGGCCTTCTCTAACTGCTCCTCTAACTGCTCCTGGAAGGCCTTATCTGACTCCTCCTGGAAGTACTTATCTAACAGCTCATGGAAGGCCTTCTCTGACTGCTGTTCCTGAAATAACTGTTCCTCCTTTAACTGCTGCTCCTGTCAGGCCTTATCTGACTCCTCCTGTAAGTACTTATCGAACCGCTCATTTAAGTCCTTATCTGACTCCTCCTGTAAGTACTTATCGAACCGCTCATGTAAGTCCTTATCTGACTGCTCCTGGAAGTCCTTATCTAACATCTCCTGTAAGGCCTTATCTGACTCCTCCTGGAAGTACTTATCGAACCGCTTATTTAAGTCCTTATCTGACTGCTCCTGTAAGTACTTATTGAACCGCTCCTGTAAGGCCTTATCTGACTCCTCCTGGAAGTACTTATCTAACATCTCCTGGAAGGCCTTATCTGACTCCTCCTGGAAGTACTTATCTAACATCTCCTGGAAGGCCTTATCTGACTCCTCCTGGAAGTACTTATCGAACATCTCATTTAAGGCCTTATCTGACTCCTCCTGGAAGTACTTATCGAACCGCTCATTTAAGGCCTTATCTGACTCCTCCTGGAAGTACTTATCGAACCGCTCATTTAAGGCCTTATTTAACTCTTCCGTTAAGGCCTTCTGGAAGGCCTTCTCTAACAGCGCGTCTGCCGCCCTTGAAGTTAAAGCTAATATCCCTAACCCAAGCCACCACTTCTGTAACGCGGAGACCGCAAACTCTGACCACGCTTCTCCCACTAACGCGTCCTCCTCCTCCTCTAACTTTAACATAAACTCCCATAATTTGAACCTCTCCTCTGACCGCTCCTCTGATAGCTCCTCGAACCTCTCCTCTAACAGCTTTATCAGCTCCTCGAACCCCTCCTCGAACAACGTGAACAGCCACTCTACCGGCTCCAAGGGGGTATCTGAAATAAATTCAAAGATAACGGGGTCTAAAGCCATGTCTTCATCCATAGGATCCCAAGTGCCCGGATCAATCGAAAGTTCGATTCTTTCTGAACTACTCATTTTCAAAGGTTCTCCACAGTGTTCACAAATATTCAGTCTTTCCTTCAAATCTTTTTTATAATTTAATTCAATACACTTTTCATTTTCGCATTGAACCCACAAATGCCTGTATTTCCTACAGGGATCGCTAGAATCGAGAGAATTCTCGCTGTAATCACTTCCATTTGTGCTAGTGGAACTTTGGATACCACTATTATTTAGACCGTGACTTCCAACGTCACTGTAATTTTCACTACCGTTTGAAATGGAACTGACTTCAGGACGCCGAAGTTTCTCAATAGCGAAATCCGAGGAATCTTCAATATCCGAACTGGCGTCGTCACTATAGCTCCAACTATTCTCCATTGATTTACTTAGCCCACACCCGTGCTCTAACCCGCCATTAACCAACCTCGAATTGAACCACAGTTTTTTCATATAATGCCTTTTTTTTGTGGAAATACAAATATAAGATGAAATGAATAGTCATTTGATTTGAATAGATCCTCTCGGGATCGGGGGAAGAATAGAGATCCAATCGATCTTTATCCTTCGCCCGAGTCAGTTACAAAGAATTCTCTTTTGTGAGAATAAAGTTGCCGTCTCGCTTTACTATAGATTCTCTCTATCTATATGACGACAACGACAACCTATGTTATTTCCCTTTCTGTCTAAAAGTCAAATAGATAGAGAGAACGAGGGCCGAGAAGACTTGGAGGCGGTTGACGCTTTGTTCTCGTGCCCGGTCTTCTCTAAATTCTTGTCGGATAGCTTCTAGGTGCTGAACGGTTATCTCGTGATCCCTGCGGATATCCCGCTCAAGGCTACGAAGATCGCGTCGAAGGTCGTTGAGTGACTCTTGATTCATTTCGTCCTCTGTCAAAAACAAATAGGAATCCTCGGCCGTGGATCCGACTTCGCTAGAGAGCGAAGAATGATCGGCCCTGTATCCAGAAGATTCTTCGACAGAATATCCTTCCGAAGAAGGGTTTTCGGTGTCGGATCCGGTTTGGACTTGGTGCGGCGCAGAATCAGAGGCCGAATCGCTATCTATCGTTTGAACCGTAGCCCCCCGAGTCGGCAAAAACCGGCCGGCGTTCGGTTCGCCATTGCGAGAGCTCCAGGCTGCGATTCCGATAATCGTAGCCATGAAAAGGCCGGTACCCAGCTTAGTCGTCAACTTGTAAAGCACTTCTCTCATTGTATTTACTTTTTTATTCGAATTTCTCCAAGAGTAGTCATATTATTTACTCTTGTGAATCAGTGAATTTGAATTTAGTGACGAGTGGTTTGATTATTTACTTTTGAATTCGAATTATTTCCTCTTGTGAATCAGTGAATTTGAATTTAGTGAAGAGTGGTTTGATTATTTACTTTTGAATCAGAATTTACAGTGGTCATCTTATTTACTTTTGAATCAGAATTTACAGTGGTCATATTATTTACTTTTGAATCAGAATTTACAGTGGTCATATTATTTACTTTTGAATCAGCATTTCTAGAACAGTGGTCTAGTAAAAAGGATATATTATAGTTTTTGGTTTAGATCGATCCTAACCCGATGATTCTTTCGAATTGGATTGGAGACTTGACCCCTTTTACCTCGGGAAAAAGAGGGAAACTAACAAATTCGAGTTCATTCGAATTAGCATTTTATTACGCCGTCGAAATTTTCATGGGCGTCGGATTTTTCAAGGTCGTCAAAATACGGATTTGTCAATTGGTTCCATGTTTCCGTTGACCTGTTGTGAAACCTCTGACCCAGCCTTAGCCTTGCAAGATCAACCCCTACAAGATCAACAATTCCATGATTTTTGGCTTCTGTTGGTGTCAGAAAAGAATCCCTTTCCAGGTCGTGAGCTATAACCCACGGAAATTGTCCTGTTCTTTGTCTATAAAGCCTTATGACGGTCTTGCGGATACGTTGTACTTCCTTCGAATCCTTGCTCAACTCCTCTCCCTCAAAATAAGAACTCATAGGTTGGTGGAGCAATACCTTAATGGTCTAACATCATGAATGATTCCTCTATTTCGCACGATTTGGTCAAGAAAGGAGGTAACGTAAGAACAAAAAGAGAGAGTTGAGAACAAAAAGAGAGAGTTGAGAACAAAAAGAGAGAGTTGAGCAACTGTACAGGCATCGTTTGCGCATTGCATACGGCTCCACGATGGAATTCACCTTTCCATTGAATGAAGAAAGAAAAAAATAGGATGAATGAAGAAAGAAAAAAATAGGATGAATGAAGAAAGAAAAAAATAGGATGAATGAAGACCCGAGGATCGTTCAATGATCCATTTACCACCCTTCCCTTCGAGAGAATTTTAAAATAGTAATACTATAGATAGTACTATGATGGCTCCGTTGCTTTATCTATTTTTCTCGTCTGCGATTCAGCAATCCCAAAGTGTCTTTTTGATTTGATCAACTAAGGAAAAATGATCGTGTTTTTTGTTTCATTTTCAAAATATCTCAGACACTAAATAGTGGAAAGGTACTTAGGGTGTGAAAACCAAAAAGTTTGTGACGCTGAAATGGATCCCCACTAGATAAGATCCAATCGGAAATGCTTTTTGTTTCATACCACTCTCTCGATACAGAATCTCATCGTAGGAAAAACCAAAAATTGCTCCTATCGAACTCGAAGTGCCATGCTATTATTACTTTTTATTTTATTCATATTCCAGATGGCGAAGGCATAGTCTTCTTTTTTCTCTCAAAGAAAAAATCAAAATTCATTGGCACGAACCGAACCGTGAGGGAATGCTATACGTTCGGTAAATTCTCCTGCGGACAAGACCAATGATCCCATTGAATAGGCCTTCCCTATGCTTATTGTATGTACATCTGGTGGCACACTTCGTATCATATCAAAGATAGCGAGTCCGCACACTACCCATCCGCCGGGACAGTTTAGAAACAAAAACTGCTCCCAGGTGCAATCCTGTCTACTGAGAAATACCATGATACTCAAAAGGAGATTCGTGGACTCCCAGTCAATCTTTGTACCTAAAAAAAGGGATCTTTCTCGATAAAGTCGGTTGATTAGGACAAAATTGTACCCGTTAGGAACCATACACGCGCTTTTGGGTGCATACGGTTCAAAAAATTGCAAAAAAAAAAAATCAATGTGTAAATTCCAGCCCTTTTCATTGTTTCATAGCAGGATTTTTCTAACTCCTAACGAGCGTACTTTTTTTTCTTCCATTTTTCAAGAAAGCTAAGTTTTGGCTCACTTCCCCCCCAAAAAGAATTCATTAAACTTCTAGAACTCACTTTTCATTGATGTTTTGTTTTATTTCATCGAAATTCAAATTCGATTTGAAATTCTGGTGTCATTTTCTTGTTACTGAATGGGCTTCTTACATTCTTTTAGGTTTAGGCTCTACTCCGGGTAAAGATCTACCCGACCTCAATTAGCACATCTAGGACAAATGACTCCCATTTTTTTTATTGCCTGTCTTCCGCCAAATATTCGATGGGGTCATATATATTATTGGGTATTTTATGAGCGGAGTCCGGCTACTTCATTTTAGTGGTCCAACCAAGCCAACCATAAATTCTTCCATTCTAATTGAAAATAAAAATATGGATCTCCCAATTGATCTAATTGCATTTCAGTTCACGCTTTCAATTCTTGATGGTTCAATCAATCTTTTTGGGGCGAAAGAGAGGATATCTTGATCGGGGAAGAGAACGGGGAAATCCCATAGGACCCAATACGTCTGACAAGTCGCACTATACGTCGACCCACGTCGCCTCTTCGTCGTCAGGAATTAGAAAAGGGACTCTCGGAATACCAACAGGCATTAAATTGAAAGCGAAACGGACGGAGCCTGGCGGTTCACTTTTATGCGAAAGCGTATTTATTTCTTGTTTTCAGAAGATTCTTAAAGAAAAAAAAATGTATTCTGATTTATTCTGATAGAATCGGATGGCTCTGGGACGAAAGGATTCGAACCTTCGACTTGCGAGTCCAAAACCCGTTGCCTTACCGCTCGGCCACGCCCCATTTAGGCTTCTATTTCATACTAAGAAATATAATATTGTTTTCATACTAAGAAATATAATATTGTTATTGGTTATTCGTCAATTTCCGCATCGCAAATTTAGGTCGATCCGCATGTCATTGACGCTGGTTTTTGGAAAAAAGGAAGGATATGTTTCAAAAAAGTTAGAAATGAAAACCAAGGATCATAACACTTTTAAACAGAAGCAGAAGATTCTTAAAGAAAAAAAATGTATTCTGATTTATTCTGATAGAATCGGATGGCTCTGGGACGAAAGGATTCGAACCCCCGGCTTGCGAGTCCAAAACCCGGCGCCTTACCGCTCGACCACGCCCCATTTAGGCTTCTATTTCATACTAAGAAATATAATATTGTTATTGGTTATTCGTCAATTTCCGCTCAAATCTCTATGAAATAGATTCGATTATTGCTAGGATTTGACACGTGGAGTTGTAGAATCCAACTGAATTTATTGATCATTACATATAATTCAATTAAGATAATGTATGAAAGTATGACTCCTTCGACTCTCGTTTGAGAATGGAAGGCTTTTTGATTGGGTGATTCAAAGAAAAATAGAGATTTTTGGTGTACCTTATTACTTTACTTTCTTTTTTTTCCTTCTATCACTCAATCAAAATACAATTATCTCCAAGTATATCCAAGAAGGAAATGTTTGTTATGCTGAATCTCTTTAGTTTGATCTGTATCTGTCTTAATTCTGCCCTTCATTCAATTAGTTTTGTTTTCGCGAAATTGCCTGAGGCTTACGCTTTTTTTAATCCAATCGTAGATGTTATGCCAGTCATACCTGTGCTCTTTTTGCTCTTAGCCCTTGTTTGGCAAGCTGCTGTAAGTTTTCGATGAGATCTTTACAACTGTCTTACAAACATTCCTAATTTTTTAGGAAAAAAAAGATTCTAATATTCTAATAATTGATAAGATCAGATAAGTTTTACATTATGAACCCTCGATTCACACATGGAAATTTTTGGATCGCCTATCTCCTCATTCTTACCTTCTACTTCCAGTGATCAAGGACCCTATTAGTCTTAATTAGGGTCCCCTACAATCACAATATATATAGAGAGAGAGATGGGGCATGAAAGATTATTTTGGTGAAAGAATCTTATTACAAATGCATTTCTGAAAATGACTTTCTTTTGTAGAAAGCACTTGATTTCTTGGTGTCAAACAAAATAGGATATGCGGTCTAAAAATGGATAATCTATTCCCCTTTTCCAAAAATGATCTTGGAGATTTTGTAATGCTTACTCTCAAACTCTTCGTTTACACAGTAGTGATATTCTTTGTTTCTCTCTTCATCTTCGGATTCCTATCTAATGATCCAGGACGTAATCCTGGGCGTGAGGAATAAAAAAAGGAGTTTTTCATTTTCCTTGCTCGATTTCGGAATTTAGTTATGATTTTCTCTATTCCAGACATTGAACTATGATAAAATCAGAGAAAATGGCTCGGTTTTTTTTTTGAAAGGCAAATAGCAAGTCATCAGAGGAGGCGGAAAGAGAGGGATTCGAACCCTCGGTACGAATAAGTCGTACAACGGATTAGCAATCCGCCGCTTTCGTCCACTCAGCCATCTCTCCCAATTGAAAAAGGAGAATTACTCTGGTATGATTATGCATGAAGTAAAAAAAGTCTTTCTTTTTTATTCTATACTATAGAGACTCATTAGATCCTAATTTAGATAGAGATTCATTTGATTAGTAATTCCATTCGAATTCTATTTCGATACCGAGGAGATTTCTCATAGAAAAAAGGAAAGAACCTTTCTTTCTCTTTCGTCTGAAAGATTTTTTTATCCCCCGGCCTGGCTAGGTACTGACCAGGCCAGGCCATTTCTTTCTTGTTTTATTCCAATGAATCATAGATCCAATGATTTATTGGATTTGAAAAAAAAAATGATAATGATATCGAAGTAGGAAATTTTTTAAATGAAAAATGTTTCATGATTCTTTCTGAATCCCTGGTACTCGAAGATATGTGAGATTGGTGAATTTCTTCTATCGAGTCACTTCCGCCCAGCTCATTCAACTCATTTCTTTGGTTAATGGCTTAGATTCATTCTGTTCCCCTTTTGGGAATGGAATGAAAGATCCTTTTTTTTTCTTTTGTTGTTTTTAGTTTCATTCTTCGAGAAAGAATTGGATCTTTCATGATTGATTAGCTTCAACAATCTGTAATCTGTTAAAGATGCAGATTTCAGAAGAACTTGTTTCTTCGTCTTCTTTCTAAATTGTTTCATTCATCCAATCAAATATGATGTGAATTCACTAATTCAATAGAATCCTAAGACTTCTCTAGCCAGATAAATGCTTACCCGTCCATATAGAAAAAGAAAGTCTCAAGTATAGATTGCTATGGATCGATTGAGCCAATGACTATTCATGATTCCATATTGAATCAATTCCATACGGGTTTCAAACAAGAGGGATGTTATGGTAAAACTTCGTTTAAAACGATGTGGTAGAAAGCAACGTGCGACTTGAAGGACATGATCGTCTGTGGACTCTTACATCCACCATTTTTTATAGGAATAAAGATGCTCTTGGCTCGACATAGTTTGTTCTGTTCCACTAGACCAACCCCTTTTGCTGGGTTGTAAATAGTACCTGATGGAGCTCGAGCAGAAAGTAAAGTATTTCTTTATTTCTCAGGGACAAGGGTCTAGGGTTAGTGTCAATCAATAAGTTGGAACAACTTCGTAAGTATATCTTCAATATAGAAATCGAAAACATCCAAATTCAACAAAAGTTTCGAGGAAATTTTGTTGGAATTGAGAAAACGATTTCGATCACAAGTCTATCCCACGGGAATCAACCGTTCGTATGATTCTTCGCTAGAAAGAAATCGCAAAAGGTACGTTGCTGCCATTTTGAAACGATTAAAGATCACCGAAGTAATGTCTAAACCCAATGATTCAAAGCAAAGATAAAGGATCCCGGAACAAGAAAACACCATTTTTAATTGTCTCAACCATTGGAACCAGGAATAAAAAAAAGGGATACGAGACAAACAAAAGGGGTTAGAGACAGCTCAATAAATGAAATGACTACGTCTAAGGATTTTCCTTTTAGCTCTTTGAGAATTAGACAACTTGAGTTATGAGTACGAATGATTTTTCTTTTCTTTTTCGGGACGGAAGAAAAAAAACGAATCAAAGCATAGTAATGAATTTGAGAATTTTATAGATCTATTTGGAACTATATAATTCAAATCATTCTTTCTCGAGCCGTACGAGGAGAAAACCTCCTATACGTTTCTAGGGGGGGGCATTGTGCATCGATATCTATCCCAATGAGCTATCTATCGAATCGTTGCAATTGATGTTCGATCCCGAAGAGAGGGAAGAGATCTCGGGAAAGTGGGTTTTTACGATCCGATAAAGAATCAAACCTATTCAAATGTTCCTGCTATTCTATTTTTCCTTGAAAGGGGTGCTCAACCCACAGGAATTGTTCATGATATTTCAAAGAAAGGGATATTTAAGGAACTTCGGGTTAATTAAACGAACTAAAATGAATCAAAAAAGTAGGTAAAGGGGGGCCATCCTATGTGAGTATTGTGTCATTTTTTCTTTCTTATTCCCCCCTTTCTTGCTCTATTCATACCTCTTTACGATTAGATTGATCCCATCCAATCCCATATTCTATTTATATAAAATAAAAAATAACGACAAAAATCTCTTTTGATCTGAGACAGATAGAAAAATAGAAAAATAGAGGAAATTACAATCACAGGATCCATAAAATTAGAAATTATGGGATTACTCTCAATCGGGCGGCTTTCGTTGGGATTCCGCGAACAAACAAGGGGTCCAAGCTTAGTTATTGCACCTTTACTTATATTAAAATAAAGCCGAGACCTTTCCTACTTATTCTTTTTTTCTTTGGCCATCTAGACTTTCGTAGCTTTATTATCTATGTAGATTCTCTATGTAACGCCAATCCAACACAAGTCTTTTTTTTTTTTATTGAAATTCCATTTTTTTGTTTTCAACGTTCATATTGACAATAGTGTATTGAACAAATATAATTGGATCGTGGATAAATAGATCTATTTATCCACGTCCCATAAGTTTGGTTTTTAATTGACTTCATGCAAATGATCTGTTCCTTGGATTCGCTGTGACACAAGAGGTCTCCTCCGAAACGGAAAGAGGTCGATCTATTTTCTATATTTATCGGGTAATTGATTCTATTTTCATTTGATCTGTTCAGTTTTACGTTTATAAATCGAATCGACCAGAAAATTCTTTTTTGAGATTTGGTTGTTAGTTCCATTTTGTTGATGGGGTCGTGCAAGCCAATATCCGATCTCTTTATTATTTTATTTCTTTTGATTCCGATCGTATCTACCCATCCTAAATTACCTTATTCGGGTTGCTAACTCAACGGTAGAGTACTCGGCTTTTAAGTGCGCCTAGAATCTTTTACACATTTGGATGAAGCAACGGATTCGTACATACCATTGGTAGAGTTTGTAAGACCACGACTGATCCTGAAAGGGGGTGAGTGGAAAAAGCAGCATGTCGTATCAATGTAAAACTCTGAGAATACTGGATCCTTAACGGATCGGTACAAAATCCATTTTTTTTTATTCTTGTAGCGGGACAAACGAAATTAACGGTTGGGTCGATTGAATAAATGGATAGAGCCCTCTGGCCCCAATTATAGGGAAGCAAAAAGCAACGAGCTTCTGTTCTGAATTCGAATGATTACCCGATCTAATTAGACGTTAAAAATGGATTAGTGCCCGGTGCGGGAAAAGGTTCTCCCATAAGTGGATTATCCATTTTTTTTTATGAATCCTAACTATTTCTACCATACATTATCTTATGTATGGAGTGGAGACTCATGTGTATCAGAAACGGTATATTGATAAAGATAAATTATTCCAAAGTCAAAAGAGCGATCGGGTTGCAACAATAAAGGATTTCGAACCATCTCGGTATTCTATAACGAACACAAACAAATTGTATGGAAAAAGAGAGGATCCATTGATTAGCTTATCTGTCGGCGCCGAGGTATTTTTTCTTTTCTTACTATATACCCTGTTTTGACTGTATCGTACTATGTATCATTTGCTAACCCAATAAACCCTTTGCTTTTGTTTCAAATCGAATTTCAAATGGAGGAATTACAAGGATATTTAGAAATGGATAGCTCTCAGCAACAAGACTTCCTCTATCCACTTCTTTTTCAGGAGTCTCTTTATGCACTTGCTCATGATCATGGTTTAAAGGGATCCATTCCTTACGAACCCGTGGAAAATTTAGGTTATGACAATAAATCCAGTTCACTGCTTGTGAAACGTTTAATTACTCGAATGTATCAACAGAAGTTTTTGATTCTTTCGGCTAATGCTTTTAACAAAAAAAAATTTTTGGGGCACAACAAAAACTTTTATTATCAAATGGTATCTGCCGGATTTGCAGTCATTTTGGAAATGAAATTCTCACTGAGATTAGTGTCTTCTCGAGAAGGGAAAGATCTAACAAAATCGCAAAATTTAGGATCCATTCATTCAACATTTTCCTTTTTAGAGGATAAATTATCACATTTAAATAATGTGTCAGATATACTAATACCCCACCCCATTCATCTGGAAATCTTGGTTCAAAACCTCCGCTCTTGGATACAAGATGCCCCCTCTTTACATTTAGTCCGACTCTTTCTCCACGAGTCTCGTAATTGGGGGAGTCTGATTACTCAAAAGAAATCCATCTCTTTTTTTTCAAAAGAGAATCAAAGATTCTTCTTGTTCCTATATAATTATCATGTCTATGAATGGGAATCCATATTCATGTTTCTCCGTAAACAATCTTTTCATTTACGATCAACATCTTTTGGAAACCTTCTTGAGCGAACACATTTCTATGGAAAAATAGAACATCCTCCAGGAGTGTTTCGTAAGGATTTCCAGAATATCTTATGGTTGTTCAAGGAGCCGTTCATGCATTATGTCAGATATCAAGGAAAATCCATTCTGGCTTCAAGGGGAAGTTTTCTTCTGATGAATAAATGGAAATATCACCTTGTCATTTTATGGCAATATTCTTTTGACTTGTGGTCTCAACCAGCTAGAATTCATATAAACCAATTTTCCAATCATTCCTTCGAGTTTCTGAGTTATCTTTCAAGTGTACGGCTAAATCCTTCAGTGGTAAGGACTCAAATGTTAGAAAATGCA